AAATCTTTTGTATAGACATTCGAACCACTGTTGGTCATATTTGTTTTTATCGAGAGATAGAAGAAGCGGTACAAGGGTTTTGCCGGGCTTGCTCATATAGTACCTAAGCTAAAAAATTCTATGATACCCGCGATAATTCGATTCGGGTCTCCCCGTCTCAACTAGTATTCTAATTCGTGAATTTCTCCGCTAATCAAGATCGAGGAAAGGCAGTCTTCGAATCACTGACTCAAATCCATTGTCGAATCCTACTCAACTGAATAGCGAGGTACTTATGGCAGAACGGGCCGATCTAGTCTTTCACAATAAAGCGATAGATGGAACTGCCATGAAACGACTTATTAGCAGATTAATAGATCACTTTGGAATGGCATATACATCACATGTCCTGGATCAAGTAAAGACTCTGGGTTTCCAGCAAGCCACTACTACATCCATTTCATTAGGAATTGATGATCTTTTAACAATCCCTTCCAAGGGGTGGCTAGTACAAGATGCGGAACAACAAAGTTTAATTTTGGAAAAACACCATCATTATGGGAATGTACATGCGGTAGAAAAATTACGTCAATCCATTGAGATCTGGTATGCTACAAGTGAATATTTACGACAACAAATGAATCCTAATTTTAGGATGACTGATCCTTCTAACCCAGTCCATATAATGTCTTTTTCGGGAGCTAGAGGAAATGCATCTCAGGTCCATCAATTAGTAGGTATGAGAGGATTAATGTCGGATCCTCAAGGACAAATGATTGATTTACCCATTCAAAGCAATTTACGCGAAGGACTCTCTTTAACGGAATATATTATTTCCTGCTACGGAGCTCGCAAAGGAGTTGTGGATACTGCTGTACGAACATCAGATGCTGGATACCTCACGCGCAGACTTGTTGAAGTAGTTCAACACATTGTTGTACGTAGAACAGATTGTGGCACCATCCGAGGTATTTCTGTGAGTCTTCAAAATGGGATGATAACAGAAAGAATTTTTATCCAAACATTAATTGGTCGTGTATTAGCAGACAATATATATATGGGTTCACGATGCGTTGCCATTCGAAATCAAGATATTGGGATTGGACTTATCAATCGATTCATAACCTTTAGAGCACAATCAATATCTATTAGAACTCCCTTTACTTGCAGGAGTACATCTTGGATCTGTCGATTATGTTATGGCCGTAGCCCCACTCATGGCAACCTGGTCGAATTGGGAGAAGCAGTAGGTATTGTCGCGGGTCAATCTATTGGGGAACCCGGGACTCAACTAACATTAAGAACCTTTCATACCGGTGGAGTATTTACAGGCGGTACGGCAGAACATGTACGAGCTCCTGATAATGGAAAAATCAAATTCAATGAACATTTGGTTCATCCCACACGTACACGTCATGGCTATCCAGCTTTTCTATGTTATATAGACCTATATGTAACTATTGAGAGTCAAGATATTCTACATAATGTGAATATTCCACCAAAAAGTTTTATTTTAGTTAAAAATGCTCAATATGTAGAATCAGAACAAGTCATTGCCGAGATTCGTGCCGAAGCATCCATCTTGAATTTTAAAGAGAGGGTCCGAAAACATATTTATTCTGACTCAGAGGGAGAAATGCACTGGAGTACCGCTGTGTACCATGCACCCGAATATACATATGGTAATGTTCATCTCTTACCAAAAACAACCCATTTGTGGATATTATCAGGAGTTCCGTACAGATCCAGTATAGTCCCTTTTTCGCTCCACAAGGATCAAGATCAAATAAATATTCATTCTCTTTCTGTCGAAAGAAAATATATTTCTAACCTTTCAGTGACTGATGATCAAGCGAGACACACATTGTTTAGGTCGAATCCTTCTGGTAAAAAGGAGGGGGGGGTTCTTCATTATTCAGTACCTGATCGAATCATATGTAACGGTCATTGTAATTTTATATACCCTGCTATTCTTGACGAGAATGAGAATTCTGATTTATTGGCAAAGAGACGAAGAAATAGATTCATCATTCCATTACAATCGAATCAAGAACAAGAAAAAGAACTAATACCCCGTTCAGGTATCTCGATTGAAATACCCATAAATGGTCTTTTCCGTATAAATAGTATTCTTGCTTATTTCGACGATTCTCGATATAGAAGAAAGAGTTCGGGAATTACTAAATATGGGACTATAGAGGCGGATTCAATTGTTAAAAAAGAGGATTTGATTGAGTATCGAAGAACAAAAGAATTTCGGCCAAAATACAAAATGAAAATCGATCGATTTTTTTTCATTCCCGAGGAAGTGCATATCTTACCCGGAGCTTCTTCCATAATGGTACGGAACAATAGTATCATTGGAGTAGATACGCGAATTACTTTCAATATAAGAAGCCGAGTAAGCGGATTGGTCCGAGTGGAGAAAAAAAAAAAAAAGATTGAACTCAAAATATTTTCGGGGGATATCTATTTTCCTGGAGAGACAGATAAGATATCCTGGCACAGCGGTATCTTGATA